AAAATATATTATTTTACCTTTATTGATAGTAGCTAAAAATATGGGTCGTATGTTATTATTGCAACTTCCTGAATGGTCTAAGGATTTACAGGAATGGAATAGAGAAATGCATGTTAAATGTACCTATAATGGTGTTCAATTATCAGAAACCGAATTTCCGAAAAATTGGTTAACAGACGGTATTCAGATAAAAATCCTATTTCCTCTCTGTCTGAAACCTTGGCACAGATCTAAGCTGCAAACCTCTCATAGAGATCTAATGAAAAAAATAAAAAAAAAAGATGATTTTTGTTTTTTAACGGTTTGGGGAATGGAAGCTGAACTTCCTTTTGGTTCTCCCCGAAAAAGACCTTCTTTTTTTGAGCCCATTTTTAAAGAACTCAAAAAAAAAATGAAAAAATTGAAAAAGAAATATTTTCTAGTTTTAAGAGTTTTAAAGGGAAGAACAAACTTTTTTCTAACAGTCTCAAAAGAAACAAAAAATTGGGTCATCAAAAGTGTTCTATTTATAAAAAGAATAAGAAAAGTACTTTCAAAAGTAAATCAAATTCTGTTATTTAGATTGAGAGAAGTATATGAATTAAGTGAAACTAAAAAAGAAAAAGATTCTATAATCAACAATCAGATAATTCATGAATCGTTTAATCAAAGTCGATCTACAGATTGGACAAATTATTCCCTGACAGAAAAAAAACGGAAGGATCTGACTGATAGAACACGCACAATTAGAAATCAAATAGAAAAAATTACAAACGACAAAAAAAAAGTAACTCCAGGAATAAATATTAATTCTAACAAAACAACTTATAATGCCAAAAGACTAGAATCACTAAAAAATATTTGGCAAATATTAAAAAGAAGAAATGCTCGATTAATCAGTAAATTACATTATTTTATAAAAATTTTCATTGAAAGAATCTACATAGATGTCTTTCGATGTATCATTAATATTCCCCAAATCAATATACAACTTTTTCTTGAATCAACAAAAAAAATGATTGATAAATACATTTACACTAATGAAACAAATCAAGAAAGAATTAATAAAACAAATCAAAATACAATTCACTTTATTTCGACTATAAAAAAGTCACTTTATAATATTAGTAATAGTAAAAGGAATTCACCTATTTTTTGTGACTTATCCTCCTTGTCACAAGCATATGTATTTTACAATTTATCCCAAACCCACTTGGATAAATTAAGATCTGTTCTTCAATATCACGGAACATCTTTTTTTCTTAAGACTGGGATAAAGGATTCTTTTGGAACACAAGGAATAATTCATTCTGAATTAAGATATAAGAAATTTCGGAGTTATGGAGCGAATCAATGGAAAAACTGGTTAAGGGGTCATTATCAATACGATTTATCTCAGATTAGATGGTCTAGATTAATCCCACAAAAATGGCGAAATAGAGTCAATCAATGTCGTACAGCTCAAAAGAAAGATTTAAAGAAATGGAATTCATATGAAAAAAACCAATTACTTTATTACAAAAAACAAAAAGATTCTGAAGTATATTCATTATCGAATCAAAAAGATAATTTTCAAAAATACTTTAAATATGATCTTTTATCATATCAATCTATTAATTATGAAACTAAGAGGAACTCATATATTTCTGTTTATGGATCACCATTACAAGTAAATACGAATCAAAAGATTTCTTATAATTACAACACACCTAAAGGCAAATTATTTGATAAATGGGGGGGTATTCCTATCAATAATTATCTAGGAAGAGGTGATATTATGTATATGGAAAAAAATCCAGATAGAAAATATTTTGATTGGAAAATTCTCAAGTTTTGTCTTAGAAAAAAAGTCAATATTGAGGCCTGGATCAAGATCGATTCCAACAGTAATAAAAAAACTAAGATTGGAACTAATAATTACCCAATAATTGATAAAATTGATAAGAAAGGTCTTTTTTATCTTACAATTCATCAAGATCTAGAAATCAATCCACCCAATCATAAAAAAATCTTTTTTGATTGGATGGGAATGAATGAAGAAATACTAAATTGTCCTATATCCAATCTGGAACTTTGGTTCTTCCCCGAATTTGTGCTACTTTATAATGCATATAAAATGAAACCGTGGATTATACCAAGCAAATTACTTCTTTTAAATTTGAATATAAATGAAAATGTTAGTGAAAATAAAAACGTCAATGGAAAGCCAAAAGGGAATTTTTTTATACCATCGAATGAAGAAAAAAAATCTTTTGAATTAAAGAATCGAAATCAAGAAGAAAAAGAACCCGCAGATCGACGAGATCGTGGTTCAGATGCACAAAACCAAAGAAATCTTGGATCCCTTCTCTCAAACCAACAAAAAGATATTGAAGAAGATTATGCGCGATCAGACATGAAAAAACGTAAAACGAAAAAACAATACAAGAGCAACACGGAAGCAGAACTAAATTTCTTCCTGAAACGATATTTGCTTTTTCAATTGAGATGGGACGATGCTTTGAATCAAAGAATGATCAATAATATTAAGGTATATTGTCTCCTGCTTAGACTGAGAAACCCAAGAAAAATTACTATATCCTCTATTCAAAGAAGAGAAATGAGTCTGAATATAATGCTGATTCAGAAGAATTTACCTCTTACAGAATTGATGAAAAAAGGGATATTGATTATCGAATCGGTTCGTCTGTCTGTAAAAAATGATGGACAATTTATTATGTATCAAACCATAGGTATTTCATTGGTTCATAAGAGTAAACGCCAAATTAATCAAAGATATCGAGAACGAGGATATGTTGATAAGAAGAATTTTGATGAATCTATTTCAAAACATCAAAGAATGACTGGAAATAGAGATAAAAATCATTCGAATTTACTTGTTCCTGAAAATATTTTATCATCTAGACGTCGTAGAGAATTGAGAATTTTAATTTGTTTCAGTTCAACGAATAGAAATGGTGTGAATAGAAATCCGGTATTTTGTAACGAGAACAACGTAAAAAACTGGAGTCCATTTTTGGATGAAAGTAAACATCTTGATAGTGATAAAAATGAATTAATTCAATTAAAGTTCTTTCTTTGGCCGAATTATCGATTAGAAGATTTAGCTTGTATGAATCGCTATTGGTTTGATACGAATAATGGCAGTCGTATCAATATGTTAAGACTACGTATGTATCCACGATTAAAAATTGGTTAATGTTAATACCGTATTTTTCCTATATATCCTATACCGTATATGGTATATGAAAGTAAACAGATGTACACATACCTTGTCTTACATCCCATTCTAATATACGTCAATAAAGTATCAATTAGATAAAAAGTGAATTGAATCAACAAAATCTTCTTCATTTTCGGTTTAAATATAAATTATTCGCTTTTGTGAGTGCAAAAACGTACCATCCTTTTGTATCCCTATTCGAATCCAATTTGATTAATTCATTTTAATTGATAAAATTAGGAGTCGATAAAGAAATTAAGATCATTATGTATATCACATTCAAATTACTGGCATTATTATTTCTGATCGATAAAATTACATATCTGTAAAGTCAAAAAAGGAGGAGGAAATTCTTTTATGGTCAAAAATTCATTCATTTCCGTTACTTCACAAGAAGAAAAGAAAGAAAACAGGGGGTCTGTTGAATTTCAAGTAGTCAGTTTTACCAATAAGATACGGAGACTTACTTCACATTTGGAATTGCACAAAAAAGACTATTTATCTCAGAGAGGTCTACGGAAAATTCTGGGAAAACGTCAACGGCTATTGGCTTATTTGTCAAAAAAAAATAGAGTACGTTATAAAGAAATAATTGGTCAGTTGGATATTCGAGAGATAAAAACTCGTTAATTTGAAGAATATTTTTGATCGTTTAAATTTTGATGAACTTCTTTTTTTTCACTTTCAGCAATTCATGGAAAAATGAATGGGGAAAAACCTATGACTGCACCAGCTACAAGAAAAGACCTCATGATAGTCAATATGGGTCCTCACCACCCATCAATGCATGGTGTTCTTCGACTCATCGTTACTCTAGATGGTGAAGATGTTATTGACTGCGAACCAATATTGGGTTATTTACACAGAGGAATGGAAAAAATTGCAGAAAACCGAACAATTATACAATATTTGCCTTATGTAACACGTTGGGATTATTTAGCTACTATGTTCACAGAAGCAATAACTGTAAATGCACCAGAACAGTTAGGCAATATTCAAGTACCTAAAAGGGCGAGCTACATCAGAGTCATTATGTTGGAGTTGAGTCGTATAGCTTCGCATTTGTTATGGCTTGGCCCTTTTATGGCAGATATTGGGGCACAGACCCCCTTCTTCTATATTTTTCGAGAACGAGAATTGATATATGACCTATTCGAAGCTGCCACCGGTATGCGAATGATGCATAATTATTTTCGTCTCGGAGGAGTAGCTGCTGATCTACCTCATGGATGGATAGATAAATGTTTAGATTTTTGCGATTATTTTTTAACAGGGGTTGCTGAATATCAAAAGCTTATTACACAGAATCCTATTTTTTTAGAACGAGTTGAAGGAGTAGGCATTATTGGCGGAGAAGAAGCAATAAATTGGGGTTTATCAGGACCAATGCTACGAGCTTCCGGAATACAATGGGATCTTCGTAAAGTTGATCATTATGAGTGTTACGACGAATTTGATTGGGAAGTACAATGGCAAAAAGAAGGGGATTCGTTAGCTCGTTATTTAGTACGAATCAGCGAAATGACAGAATCTATAAAAATTATTCAACAGGCTCTAGAAGGAATTCCAGGGGGGCCCTATGAGAATTTAGAAATCCGACGCTTTGATAGAGTAAGGGATCCCGAATGGAATGATTTTGATTATCGATTCATTAGTAAGAAACCTTCTCCGACTTTTGAATTATCACAGCAAGAACTTTATGTAAGAGTCGAAACCCCAAAAGGAGAATTGGGAATTTTTCTGATAGGAGATCAGAGTGTTTTTCCCTGGAGATGGAAAATTCGCCCACCCGGTTTTA